ATTCATTTTCATACTTCCTTTTGATTCCAAATTCTTTAATTGGAAATGAATAAAATCTCCCCAAGTAGGATTTGAACCTACGACCAATCGGTTAACAGCCGACCGCTCTACCACTGAGCTACTGAGGAACAACGGCAAATTATATTATCATAGAATAAGATATCGAATAATATATACTAAGAGTTTGTAATATATTCCATAAGATAGATATAATATTCAGAGAATATGATTGATGCCTTGGTGGTGAAATGGTAGACACGCGAGACTCAAAATCTCGTGCTAAACAGCGTGGAGGTTCGAGTCCTCTTCAAGGCATAATATTGAGATCTATTATTGAATTGGAATAAGTTCGCCAGCAGATGACGAAGTTTTGGTGATCTTATCTATCTAATGAAATGAATGGAGAGTCCATTTTGAAATCGTCCCGCCTGCAACCCCCATAAACCAACGGATAAAGTAGATTATATATTCGATTTAGGAGATTGGTGACTTACCCATTCAATGACTTTGGCACTCGACATTCAAAAAAATGGGTACTGTACTCTCGGGTCGGGTGAATTCCATAATAGACGCCTGTTGGCATGCCAACCTTCTTTCTCCTTTCAGGACAGGACCTATCTGAAAAGAAAGAAAATTCTGTACTTATTGGTCGTGAATATCTGAATAGGACAAATCACCCCGTGGATCTCTTTATTTGCTTCAAAACAAGTAGGCTCGGTCAACGGCAATATGGATTATCGATATTAGGGGATCTTCTCAATTGAAAGATCCCCCCCTAATATCAACTTGAGACGACGAGAAAGAAAGTATCTATTTTATTTCATTATTCAGTGAAACCAATCGTTCGTTATTGGAAGAGATAATAACAAGTATCTCGTCTGGGAAAACCCATTTTTTTCTCAACAATGTCTTTGTGATTTGAGCCAATAGGGTTCCGTTAGATAGGAACAGATTTGATAAATATTGATAACTTTCGTATAAAGTATTAGAACGAAAAACTTCATTTGATACTGACATATTGGTTCTAAACCATCTGTCGCGATCAATCAAAAATTTCAAATTCGGTTCTTCCATATCCTTCCTAAACCACCTTTCATCTAGATATTTCCAATATTTTACATCGGTTGTGGAAGTGACAAAAAGATACCTTTTATCTGCTTCTTGATGTGAAAACACGGGATCCTCTTGGAATAGCAAAAAGAGTGGATCTGGGGGGTCCCAAATGAATTGGCTTATTTGAAAAAAGCCTTGTTCGTTGGAAGATCTCACTCGTGTCTGGTCCTGCATGGTTCCATCCTGCAAGAACTCCGAATCATTCTCACCCTTTTCATCATAATTATCTTTGTCCTGAAATGACCCGTCCCAATAGGGAAATATCAATTCATTGCACCCTTCGTCAAAGACAAAGCCCCAAGGGCGCCACAGTGTAGGAGCCCAAAGTATGTCATTCAAGAAATCCATCTCTTCCTCCTCTAGCGGTTTCGGGTTGAAGACTACGACTCCTTCCCCTTCTTCGAACCACGATTCATCTTTTTTATCGACAAATCTATCATCAACGATCGAAGAAGACCCATTTTGAATCATATTTAAGGGATTTCTTGGTTCGGACCGAAGAAGCAACGGCACTCCATCATTATCAAACCGACTTCCTGTCTCGGAGGGTCCCAGCAGAGCACCTTCTATTTCTAATAGCCCATGAACTAGATCAGAATCATTCTCAAGGAGAATAGAAGAAGTGATCCTATCATTGTTTTCATTAGGTCCGGTTAGAGAGAAAAAGTCTTGAGCGACCGATCCGGCAGAACAACTCAAAAGATAAAGAAGTATAGTTAATTTCTTCATGCTTGTTCCAAGTTCGAAGTACCATTTGTACAAATAAGAATCCCTCTTACATGATCTCTTCTTCATATAGATAGATATAGGATCTATATCTATAGAGGAATTACTGAGAAGTAGATTTAGTGAAACAGCCCTCCCTATCTGATAAACAAGGATCCCATGATCCTGAATCTCTCTTATATGAGATCTCAAATCCCAAGTTTGTCTATGAAGAGCGGATCGAATTATATTAGTGTCTATAATCGATTTCTTTTGTATAATACTAATCGATAGCGCCTCATTAGTAAGTGCTACAAGATCAGGTACAGTAGAACCTAGAGTTATAGACCCTAATCGATTAGTATTGAATATTTTCTTTTCCAAGTGAAATCCCCTAGTATATGAAAGAGTAAAGAAGTGCTTTCTTTGTTGTGGAATAAGAAGCCTTCGTATCTTAATGCATGTATTTAATTTATCCGGCCCTATTAAAGAAGGGTCTACTTTTTTTGGAAGATGAGTAGAAGCAATAACAAGATTATTGTTAGTAAAACCTTTTTTAGAATCTGTGGAAAGAGAGTTCACTAATATACCCAGCGATAAGTCATCCGACTCTTTCCTATCGAGATCATGAATGTTTGGAATCCAAATTATGCAAGGAGATATTGCTTTTACTAATTCCAATTGAATTTGGAGATACAACCAGTCTAGTTTCACCACTTCCGGTACGATATCTCTAGATATCGGATCCTGCATACTTAGAAACTTCAATCGGCTATGAAGCTTACGGTCGAAATCGTCGCTATTATCCCTTTCATAATTATCGGGATTATAGCAACTACCCTCGGTATCAGGTAAAAGACTGTAAATGGTACCCTCTCTGTCATCAAACAGGTCGTCCTCAGTATACCCCGCATCAAAATCCCTAGGAAAGTTCTCCAGGAACTTGTTTACAAATACTGTAATGAAAGGAACATAGGAGGTTGTCGCTAGAGATTTGAGCAAATAGGATTGTCCAGTTCCTATAGAACCTATCACTAAAATACCCCTACCAGGGGATAGGGCTAAGCGTAGCGAAAAGGGTTTACGTAAATCCAAACAACTAGCCGCACACGGGATTTGTGAATAAGTGATTGTCTGACAATGAGCGAGGAATACCCGTCTTTCTGCTAAGCAGGATGTATTGATCTCATAATTCATTAGATCCTTTTTATGAATGTCAATTAAATATCGTAAGTAAATTGTTCCCGGTTGTTCAATCATTTGATAACCAGAGTTATTCTTTGATAACTCATCACTATTCGTCAGATTCACTAAAATTTGATCCATCCTTTTTTCTATCGTTAAGGTAGAGAACTCAAGGAAGAATTGTCTTTCTTTATCAGAAATAAACTCACTATTCGAGATCCAGGATTCTATTTTATCATTAATCCAATCACTATTCATGTTTTTTCTTTTTTTTATCACTGAATAGATTGCTTTACTTGTATGACTTAAATGTCTCGTATTTTTCAAAAACGCGATTCGATTGATGGGATTTGGTATAATCCTTATGAAATCCATGAGATTAAAACCTTTACCCCTTGGGATGTTGCCGCCAGAAGGCGAACCTCGTCTTTCTTCTTGAAAATTTTCGAATTGTTCTCGAGCAATTCGAAAAATATACTGTAACCAGAAAGAATTTAGGTCTAATGTAAGATACCTATCCAGAAGTTTTTGCAATTCAATGATGTAGGATGGAATCATCAACGATTTGACCTGTTCGAACTCTGTCTGTAACTCATTAGAGAATTGAGAAACAAAGAAAAGATGTCTATGAACTAAATATCCAGTAATAAGAAGAACTAAAAGGATTGAAAACAGGAACTCCTGAATATTTAGTGATCTCAGATGTGTCGATATGAATGGTGACTCATTATTTGTGTGAAAAAGATCTTCGTACATTTCTATAAGAGAATTATGTAAACACTTACTCGAAATCTCACTTATACGACCCTGTTGTGCAAGAAACAGTTTTTTCCGAAGAATTGCCTTGGCTCTATGGATAAGATTAGGCAAAATAGATAAAATTTGTTTCAATTTAGGACTCTTCTTTAGTATCACAAATAGGTCTGAAAAAGTACTTTTAAATAGTAAAAGTAGATTTTTTTGCCCTGTCCTGGTAAGGAACCACGGTATTATATATGGGTACAATGGTTTCCATTTGGAGAGAACGGTTGAAAAACTACTCTTTCTTTGAAAGTTTCTATACATCTGCCCTTTTTTAAGGAATTTTTTTAGAGGTTTTTTTTTCCTCTTTTCGGATGGTAAAAATTTTTCAGAATATAGAGTATATAGAGTGTCACCCAAATCAGTGTCAAGCAAATCTATGTTTGAATCGAAATCAAAATACTTATGCAACTTCTTCCATTTTGGATCAGACAGATTAATAGCGGAAAGACGTTGACGATAAGTTCTTTCAAAATTCACTATTTCTTCCTCTGTTAGAGGTGTTCCAGAAATGTCCGCGATCGAGTAAATAGCTCTAGGAACGCGAGTTGGAAAATGGAAAGATTTGTACAAGTCATATCCGTCATCACCACTTTGCGGAAAATTATTTGCTAACAATATGTTAGAGACCTCTAACTCGCTTGGTGAAATAGTATCTCTGTCCAAAAAAGCATGTTTTTTTTTTCCGCCGCCCAAAGCAAATATTTTCTTTCGACTGAACAAGACATTGAGGAATTGTTCATACAAAAAATCATAATTACAGGACCTTTCTCCATAAAAAGAGAATCTTTTCTTACAATCGAAAGAGAAGTTATATTGATTATTCAAGAATCGAAGTCGATTTACTTTATAAAAAGAGGAAATCAATGAACTTCTATGAAAACATTTCACAGGATTCAGCCAATTGTCTTGATTTGCTATCTCATTGATCAATAATTTATATTTTTGAGAAGTATAATAGTCATCCAATAATAGGGCTTTCTTTTTTTTCAAATGAACCGTTTGCAGACCTATTGATTCTAACAACTGATTCCCGAGTGCATCATTCATACGTTTCAATTCATCCATATGGATCTGGGACCTATGAACGGGCATACTCCCAAAACTCACAAAGAAAAAAGGAAGTGAGTTAGAGAAAAAGGGAAGAAGCTTGGACAAAAACAAACAAAGTGACTTAGAAAAATCCTTTTTGTCGATAACCTCAGACCAATCAATCGAATATGCATTCATATGTAATCGATCGAACACTACTTGAAAACGGCTATTCTCCTCAGAAATGAAATGGTCCAAATGTTCCTGGAAATTCTTGGTCCCCTTGGACCATTTGTATTTATCTGTATTTGGATCCTTATTCACGGATCTCTCGGTTCGATAAATAAAAATAAGAGGATCAAAGCATTTCTTCTGACTCTTTTTCAAATTTGAGAAACGTTGATTGATCGTGTGTTTCCTTAGAGGTATATGCTTCAGAATATCATTTTCATACCTTTGAATTACATATTCTAAGTTGCGATTGAATCGATTACCTTTAAAATAATTCCCACAAGAGGTCTGGACCCATTTTTTGATGATCTTTGGATAAAAAGATTCATTCGCTTCGTAAAAAAGCCGAGGCAGAACCAATAAAGATTTCTTTTTTGATTCATCCCTGGAGTTGCATACCTCATTCACAAATTCTTTATCATCAATTTTACAAAAATCAATAGAAAAAGAGAATCCATTACGATACACCAGATCCGGCTTAGTTATTGAGAGATTGAATATATTTGCCATTTCTTGAAATCTCTCTTCTGATTGAAAATCGCGCTGTAACAAGTACCCCCCCCTATTCCGGTCATGGAATAGATCAAATAAACCAAAAACTAGATTTTTGTTCAAGAATGAAATATGATTTTGAACTGTCAAAAGTTTATCCTTTGCAACCCTATCACATCCTCCGTCGGATGAAATAGGATGAATTGAGACATTCTTTTGTAAATACATGATTATCTTAACTATATTGGCTATTTCTTTATTTTCCGATTGCCTCGAAAGAACAAAAGAAACATCTTCTTCTTCTTTATTAAATAATTTCTGATCTTGAGCGGACTTATCAGTAGGATTCAAATCCAGATGAAGTTCTGACCATCCGTCGGCGAAAAAAGAGCAATTATCTCTCTCAGAGAGATTTTTTTCTTTTGGACCAGACAGGAGCGGAACAATCAACCTAGTCATGACCAACCTATTGATATTGAACGAATCTTTTGAGTCTTCCAATGGATCATTAGCGTATCCAATGGAATTTATTTGTATAGGAAGAAGCCCTGTCAAATAAATATTTTTTTTTTCGATCATCCTTCGATTGTTAATACGATATATAAGGATCGCTAGTAGAAAAAATACAAAATTCTTGATCGTGAAATATCTTGTTAAACCGCGGGAAACTAGGATACTCCAAATTCTGGAGTCTAAGAGTTTGATAAAACTCTCTTGATGGAAAAAAATGTGAATGACAGATATCGCTGAATTGAATTGCGTCCAGGAATCTGAGAAATAGGAAGAATTCTTGCTCTCTCTAAAAATTTCTCGCAATTCTAAAATCCACATGTCTAACTCATTGTTCTTCATTTGATTCATATGACTCCCTTAAAAAAAATTAAAAAAAATGATCTTTTTTTTTATATATATATTTATTGTTCTTTTCTCTATGTATTTATTTATATCTAAACTGAGATAGATATATCATCATATCAGTAACTTCATTTTATATTGATATTTCACTGTTAACCTCTTGACCTAAAATAAAGTAGTCTGTCGTAAAAAAGTTGATGGTATAAGTAAATCCAAGTAGTTTCATCATCTCCAGTAACTTCAAAGGCTACCTTTGGAACACCTACTGGCATACAAAAATGATGAAGGTGTCTGTCACCAGCATTTGACTTTGGTATGAAGTTGTGCAGATTATATATATTTATATATGATCTATATATATATATTTTATTTTATATTCCGAAATATGAAATTCAGAAAATAATACGAATATTTTTTCAAGGAGTTTTACTATATATCATATTAAGTATAAGATATAAGCTTTTTCCAATAGAAGAAGTTTGACCCCTCCCATTAATAATGTTTTAGTTTTCTTTATTGGTGGGGTCTTATATATTCCATTTTCATGTGCCTCACAACCCGAAAGAATTCGGGGGGAGGGGTCATTTCGTTTTTTGATCTAGAATGAATAGTTTCAAGAGATGAGAGAATTAAGAATACCCACTAGAAATACTAATCCAATCCATACTGATGTACCAGAAAAGACAACCTTTTTGTTACTTGACCAACCATCAGGAGAAGCAAATACAACAGGTACACTAATTAATAAAATGGATGAAGTAACAATTAATGCAAAAACAGCTAATTGAAACGCAATAGTCATGTTTATAATCCTCTAATTTACCAACAAAAGAACTATACCATTTGATCCCCCAACCCCTTATTGACCCCTTCAAAAAAGAAATAAAAAACACATTATCATTATGGGGGGGTTTATCATGAATCCATTGATTTTAGATGACACTCCTTATTGAGGCATGGATCGAGGGGTAGTTTTTTTTACTTCACAAAAAAGCATGCTGGATCATGCATATATAATATAATATATACGGATAGAGAACTAGACCAATAGATTCACACTGGATATCTTTATCATAGATAGATAAA